GATATGTGGAATCGTCTTGCGCCATATGTACTGAGATTGTTCGGGAGACATGGTCCAAGCCCGGTTCATCCATGAGAATAAAAATTTTTATAGGAGTATAGTAAAAATCACTGTATCAAAATTCCAAAGAACATGATAACAACGCGTAAGCTTTATTGCTCTGAGAAGGCAGTGTTGTTTGATAGCTTTTAAGCCCTTGACTAGTACTAGTTACTAGTAGGGCAGTCCCCAGGGGGATTGAGGGGGGGCTTTCACACCTTGTTTTGAAAGAGAAAGACCTTCCTATGTTTGAGTGAGTGCCATGCCTTATGAGAAGCTAAAGTGGCGACCATTACGTTCACGGAAGAGGACATGCTGCTCGGCAGGGCAAAGCACAATCGCCCGTTATATCATACTGGGTACATCGGAGAAGGACCATTACCCCGTGTGCAAGTTGATCCGGGATCGGCAGTCAATGTCATGCCGCTGAAAGCACTGGCCTTCCTCGAAATCCCTGCTAACTAAATGAGCTACACCAACATCACTTTCCCGTAGGTATTACGCTAATACCCGAAAAGCAATTGGAAAGATCCGATCGAACAACCATGGCAAGCAAGACGCGAATAGAGCTGTCTTTCACAACAGGAGAGAATACTTCATTGAAGTCCACACCCTCTCTCTAACTATAGCCCTTTGCAACCAAGCGTGCGAGGAATTATTGATTCAAAGGCTACGCTCCTGAAGGCCTTTGAAACTATCTAAAATAGGGTTATAGCAGAGACCGCGGAAACTCGTGTTTTAATGCCCGCCGTACTGTACTGCTGCATGTAGTAAGCACTTTGCCGGGTGTAATGGAATACATTGATAGAGGCATATGAATATGTTATCCCAATAGTCACGATATTCATCGCCTCTGTTAGGAATAGCAGGCAATCTCAGATCAGGATAAGGATTCGCAGGCGAGACAGATATTGAATTTACAGAGGAAGGAAGAAGTAAGGCAAGGGAGCTGTTGAGATGGTACGAATGGGTATGTCATCCGTGGATCCATACGCATAGTATAAGAAGGGACATAGAAGGAGCTGCTAGTAGTAGGATGCACAGAGGGACTTTAGTCTCATATTCATGCCCAGAGTAGGCAGCTATTGAATGTGCTCTTGTCGCATGAATAGGAATAGGTTGTTCAAGAAGTGGTTGCATATAAAAGAAGGAGTTCTTTGACAGAGCTGAAAGTCAATGGGCAAATAGGTTCTTTCGGATCTCTAGCCAATAGCAAACGATGTCGAGTAGCTAGCTCATAGCGTCCGATTTGTGGTATAAAGAGAGAGAGAGGATAAGACAAAGACAAGAGGAAGAAGTAAGGCGACGCTTTACCTTAGCCTTTTGTTTTTTTTTATAAGGGCTTTGCCTTTGAAAGAAGAAGGGCTGAGGCATTCCGTCGAATCAGTAGTTAGGGGAATGGAATTGCTGTTTTCGGCTTTGCCATTCGAATTTGCTCTTAGAAAGGTAACTATCATCTCAGATAAGGCGACGGAAGGGAATGATTTCACATTAGTAAGGCAAGGAATAGGAGTAGCAGTCACTGGTCTTTCTTTAGCAGGGATAGATCGAAAAAGGGAGCAACTCGTAGAGGAATTAGACCTTTTGGTTTATCCTATACTATATACTATAATAGGCTCTTAGCCAGCTCAAGAATTCACTCTTTGTTGAGATGAGACAGTTGGGATGGAGCTTTCTCCCATAGCAAGAGAAGAGGGGATTTGGCTCTTTGAAGGACAACTACTATTTCATCAACAGCTATTGAATCCGGTCTTTGAGAATCCGTTGCACATGAATACACTGTTACAGAAGGAGCTGCACTGCAATAAGACGTCGGAGGAAAGTTCCTGAACCGAGCTCACTGAAGCATATGCCAGAAAAGGAATTTCGCCTAAAGCACACAAGGAATGGAATGGCATCCCGGGAAAATGGCTGAATCCGACTCTGAGATGATTTGGAATGCAGAAGGAGATTCTCCGACTATCTTTCTTTTATAGGCTACTTGGAATCCCGAGTAATAGAAGAATCAATCATACAGGGGAAGGGGGGCTTTCTTAAGGATTCGATATCGCACGGGAAGTGAGATGCGATCTTTCCTCAAGCCCATGCCATCAGAGCTCAATTCCATCGAGGGGAACATTGGTCACTCCCAGCCTACTTAGGTTAGGTTAGGGCGCTAGAGTCAACTTCAACCACAGCAGGATCGGTGATAACAATATCATCACCGAGTACTGCGTATTTATCCAAAAGCTCACCAGGCCGAGCCTGCTCTGCAGCCCACCACACAACCATGTGATGGAGACAATGCAAATAAAGGCCAAGAAGCGTAGTATCCAAGCGGTTGTCCAGCCACAAAAGAAATATGATAGAACTTCCTCTTTACAAAGGGGATCTCGAAGATGTTCCAAGCTAGTGCGGAATTCACCACACTAGAGGCGAACGGCCGATCGAACAGATAACACATTATCTAGAACAGGAGTACCAAAGGCCAACTATCCGTGGCGGACTTCAAGTCGAAACAATATGTTTTCTGCTCGCCAACTAATCGATCTAGAGGTTTCAGTTGATCAAACGTACCATCAGTTGGTAAACGCTTGAGAACCCCTTACTACCACGAAGTGGTCTTCTTTGTTGTAGTATGTAAGAAATGTCACCTAAAATGCTTCTTTTTTTTTACAAAAGAAGAGTTCCAACGTTTCCAAAACGCTTCCCCGTGGAAGCCCAAGCTTAGTCCACTACTCAACTCAGGTTGGCGGGTGCTTGTGCATACAATAGTCTAAAATTCCTTAATCTTAGTCCTAGGAAGAAGGGGATATTCATTTTAGCCAATTCGATTTGCTTGGGGGAGTTCCCCCAAACTCCTCGAAGTCCCACATCCAACTCCCAATAACAACTTCACCTCCTTAAAGCACTTCAAAGACAGCCGATTCAGCTTACTAAGGTGTCTTCTGCTGGTATGGTACTTGCTTATGAATATGACTTGGCAGGAAAACTAGGGGATTTGGCACAGCACGCACCCTTGTGAAAGAGCGTTATCACCCTTTTCATAATGAAACTGACTATGTCATAGCCTCATTCGTGGACTCGTGCTGCTAATAAAAACCTTTCATTCACTTCGAAACCAAGACTAACGGATTCTTTATGGAGGGGAAGGAAAAGACAGGTTAAGCCTAGAGAGTAGAGTAGTGTGTAGGAACTGAGCATACGCTAGAATCACGCGCATTAAGGGCAGCTTCTGCTAGGCAATCATCTTCTAATTCATTTTTTTCTACAAACCTAGGCATTTGACGCTACTTTTCAATGTTAACCTTCTTTACCGCAGAATGAAGGAAGTAGCAACTCCAGGAAAAATGTATGAAAATAACCACACCTCCCTGCACTCGGCTTGTCCTACCGTGTCGTTAGATGGTCTGAGTGGCTGTCAAATGGGTAGCTGGCTCTACGAACCTATCCATATAGAGTCCCGTAGGAGTCGCAACTCCGTGAGTGAAAGCCCCTCCCTCACTTCACTTCCCGATTTTGCAATACAGCGAAGCGTGGTTGGCAGCCGGGACCTTTCCAACCATTTTCGGCTCGAGTTCCAGTTTCAGCTTGATAGCTATATCTTTCCTTTTTGAACTTCACATATAGCTCATCAGCTTGTGACTTCGCACTCTCAGTTTCGAGATTGGGAATCGACGGAACTGCCCTTTCTTAATTAGAAAGGTTATTTAGGTAGCTTAGCAGGTTAGATTTACTGAAGGTAATTCAATCGCTGAACGTTCCTATCTAAGAGTTTTCAATTTCCCATGGAATCCCGGGGGTTTTCCTCGCAACACTGGTAGTGTTTGCTTTCCCTTGCTTGGTAATTGATCTTTGCGATCCCTTTTCTTACTTAGCTTCTCAAAAAGGGCGAAGGAGGACTTCGCTAGTTGCGCAGTTTCAAAAGAATAAGTAGGGGCTACTTCCTTCCTTAGGTGCACCCTCTCAAATAGGGGTGAGTGCTTTATGAAACCACCGCAATCCATTGGGTTTTCTTCCCATTTTTAAAGAGTTTGATTTTCTCTTCGCGGGAACGTCGTTGGGATGTAGATCCTTAGTCTCACAGGGAGGAGTTGTTTTCTTTCCTTCAAACACTGTGGTTTAAGCCTGATAATGGAACGGCCCGCCTGGCCACTATGAATGAATATTACGTCAATAGAGTAAGTCGTTCTTTCCGTTGTGCCCTTAACACGAAGCTAGGGCAGCGATGCGAACGCTTGTGAGTGCATTAAGTAAGTCAGATACTAGCTGGTACGAAGCAGGTCAATTGTGCAGGAGCGAGCCCTGGCCTTGGAAGCCATCCATTCAAGCCTTCCCGGTTTGGTTTTTTTATCGGAGTTTTCCAATCCATATGATATGGCTTTAAAGCTTCCTAGCCTGGGTTGCTGTGAAGCATGAAAACATGAGCGAGCTCAGTCTTTCGCTACTCGTGCGACCCTGCGTCATGGCTTTCAGAAGGGCCTAAAGTGCATGATGATTCGATTTCCGAAATATATAACAAGGCCTCCTCTTGCTGTCCTCTTTCTTTCTCTCTCCTATTGACATAGCAAAGTATGGTTCTATTGAGCGTGATACCCCCGCTATGGTGGCAATCTTTTCTTATAATATAAATAAAAGCATTAGTAAAGTAACTTCCAAACCGAATAGAAAGAAATGACATGAAATCAGGATTGATGGGGAGCGACTCTGACTTACTGAGGCAAGCTCGTCCTTAAAAATGCTCTATGGCCGAGACCACGCAATCTTTATGCCAATGGAAGGAATCCTCCCATGGGCGCCACTCTACCTACATCATGTTAAAGAGGGATTTGGTAAGATGAAAGTAAGCCGAAGTGAATTCATTCCATGATGAGCAACGGGAGTAACTAACCTTCTCAGTGGTTAACATGTCAATCTGGGCCCGGTTCACGTCAGCTTGGTGGGCCATGCCACGCCTCTTCCTATTACTTGTTCACCACTTCCTTTTCCGTTCCAAGGGCTCTGAGTCTTTGAGGATGGGGCAACAGAAGTCGAAGTACTCATATCTCCGTTCTGAAAGAGGCTCGACCAATAAGGAGAGGTAAACGAATACTCCTTCGCTTACTCATTCCTCTGTATGGCTTGGGGGTTGGCTTGCTTGGGCGACTAAAAAGAAAGTAGGAGTTCGACTTCTGATATCTCCTAGCTGGCTTGCCGGACTGACCGACTAGTAGTTCTAATACCTCCCCTCCACATCCTTTGCTTGCTGCTTAGGGGTTGCTGGTTCGGGAAAGGAGTCGAACTTGAGGTACGAAGTAGCTCGAGTGATAGCGAGAGGGCTCAGACTATTCATTCACAGATAAGTTCACCTAAGAAGGGGCGAAGGCTACTTATAAGGTATAAGCTTCTTCGAGAAGAAGTTGAGAGAAGGAATGCAAGGTTTACTCTTTAGTCTTCGGCAGGAGGAGAAGTGGATTCCCTTCCAAAGAACAAGGAATCCTTGATGCTTCTCAAATGTCTTGAAGAATGCTCTCCTTGATGTGAGGTAAATGTGAGGGAAAGAAAGAAGTGAAGGGCTAAGTCAGTTCACAGTTAAACTCCGAGAGGGGAGTCTGAATTCCACTCCGATCCCAGTTAGCCGAGTAGCTTCCAAGCAATCTACCTTTAGCTAATAGCTAGATTAGTTCTCCCCAATACTGATTAGTTGGTCGAGCACCTTGTCCCCTATTCCTTCGATCGGAACTGGCAACTTAACGTCTTCCCTGGGGTATCCCCCCTCCCGCTAGTTGGTTGGTTGGCTGACTTGAGCTAACAAGGGGCTTAGTTCAGGTGCCGCACGCTTTCCTTAGCAAGCAGAGTGCTAAGGCCGTGACAAGTGGTAGCAGAGCCAGGTTAGGTGGGGAGTAGCCTTTGTTGTAGGAAGTCCTCATAGTAAGCGCATATGAGGTGGCTAATCCGGACCAGGTTATAGAAGGGGTCCCAAGCATAAGAGGAGAAAGAGAATATGCACCATTCCTCCTATGGAGACTGGTCTCTATGAGGAAGGAGAGAGCCTTGAGTCAGAATTCGAAGAGCTTAAAGGAGAGATTCTTGAATCACTATATGCTTGGATGGATAAAGAAGCAAAGGAAAGGGGAAATCCTGGGGTTGGCTTGTTTCCCCCTTACCTATGTCTCCTAGTGTTCATCGAGATTTCTTAAGAAGACTTTCTCTTTCAACGTCCGAAAGGCTTGGGAATCGACTCCACGCCGATTAAGATCCTCTAAAAGGGTATGGAGCCTCTCCAAGGACTCTTCCCCAGTGGCGGTCCTCGGATTATCGAGGGCGCGAGCCCCTCGCAGCTCCCAATCCCCCTGCGGATCAAGAAGCGCCATCCGCGCAATTAGATCTACTTTGACCTCGAAAATGTCTTCGGCTTCAATTCGCGCTCTTTCTATGATCTCGGCAGAAGGGTAGACGTATTGGGCCAGGAGTCTCTGCAGGATCGAAAGAACGGAATCCCCCCCTCTCACTTCATCTGGCTGATACGGATAGGGGTTTACGTGTGCGGGACTCGCTGCTATTTGATTTCCATTTCCAGACGTGCCCCCCTCATCTCTAATCGGCGCTTGGCTTGCCCCAGCAGATGTACCTACTTCAGACTCAATGGCCCTCCATATCTCATCTTGGGGTACGCTCTGGATTGAGCTGGATGGACCTTCATCAGCCATGTGAGTTGAAGAGGAGGAGGAGGGATAGTTCCAGTATTTTTTCCATTCCCCTGAACCTGAGCTCGGAGCAGAATCGGCCGGTTGCATATGAAGCATAGTGGTCGCCCCCACTTCTGTACCATCCGATAGGAGCACCCTCACAAAACATGCAAGGGCGAAAGATAGAACCCCGGCCCCTGGTAAGCCCATCTTGATGAGAAAGCCATAGAGGGCTCGACCTCCTAAAGAGAAAGTTACCTTGAAAGATAGCGCATGAAAAAGGTCAGTAAACCCTAGTATCAGACAAAAAAAGCAGAAGAAACTGAGCAAGGTACAAAAAATTAGGAACGAATAGATAAATTTTAGGAATATGGTAAGATTAAGATTCGGAGATAACGGGCGAAGGATATTCATGATATTAGGTTGGATTGTTGTTCTCTCGCTCTGCTCGCGGCGCTCCTTGCTCGCGGAGCGGCATACCGAAAAAAAGAAGTTCCGCCCGTGGTCATCAGCTCCGCGGGACTAGTTTGGAAGTGGACGACGCTTTACGTGATCAAATAAATGGGATATGTTTGGGCGTAAAAAAAAAGTAGCTGTCTTATCTTAAGATATTTCTAGTTGGATGAAAACAGCGCTCCTAAATAAAGCCTTTTTCTCTTGAGAAGGTGAAACGTCGGGAAGAGTCACTTCTTGCCTCAGTCAAGGAGAGGGGGATAGCCAGTCCGTCATCCGAGATGAAGCGTCTTAATCTCGGGGAGAGATGGGGGATGCCAGGATAGAGCGGCAAGAGTTGACTGGACCAGAGGGCTCATCCGGCCTGGAAGAAGGAGAGGTGAACAGGGGGTAGGCCACAGCCCGTTGCGGAAGTTCGGAGTAGGCCGATTCACGTTAGCAATCCCTTACTTAAGAAAATACGTAAAGATCCATTCTTTTATTTTACTACCGGGATTTTTTTACTAGTCCCGCTATTCCACCACTGAGAGAGCGTTTAAGAGGCAAGAGCTCGCCGAACCGAAAGGCCAGAAGCATATTGCACGTGAATCAATAGACGAAGTAGATAGACCAGAATCGGATGTGTGAGTTCCAAAAGAGGATTTTTCCACTTCTTTTTTAAAACGAAAGAGCTCTTTTTTTTTTTATGCAATAGCTCAGTAAAGAGTTCATTCTTTGACTTCTAGTATGAGTGTGCCAAGCCAGGCAAGCAAGCCAAGCAAGGAAGGCAGTTCGTCTCCAACGGGCAAGTCAGGTATTTTACTTAATTTCAGAATTTTTAAATTCTGAAATTAGTCTACTTAGGAACTTCGCGTCATTTCACTCCATCTAACCAAAGACCTTCATTCATATCTAAGCGAGAAAAGGATTGGATTGTCTTTTGAAGTGTAAGTGCATCTCAAAATTCTGGAAAGGCCTTTCTTAACTTATCCTTCGCGGTGTATCTCGAAGCGTCTATAGTTATATGATGGTTATTCAATCTAGAATCTCATTGAAGTGTTTACACCCTCCAGGTATGATAATAAACCGATTAGCTGCAGGCTGGTCACAACCCACAGCTTGTACCAAGGAGTCTGCACCGGAGAAACAACCAAGCAAGTAACCTCCATTAATTGAAAGTGAGGTTGACTCAAGTTTAGGTAACCTAAAATCAACACCCTTCACGGCCACCATGTCATAAATCTTCGATAAAAGACCGAAGCAAATTTTTATCCTTCAACACAATCTTCCATGAAGAATTGACTTCAGGAACAGAGAAGAACTGCTCGATGCCAACATCTGGAGACAAGGCGGTAGTATAGTACCAATGACAGTACCTTAGCCAGCTCTTCATCCACACTCGGAGAGAAGACCACTCAAGAAATTCTTGAATTCCAGTCTGAACAAACAGTTCATCTGGAATGAGTTTTGGTCTCATCCCCTTGCGAAGATGATCAATGATCACTCCGCGCAAGTATGGATAAAGAGGTCTTCCCCTTCTAATGATAACTAATTGAGACCCCCAACCTACTTAACTTAAGTTAAGGCTAAAGAAGAAGACTGAGCTACGGCCTCATCGGCAATGACAATATCATCACCGAGTACCGCGTACCTATGAAAAAAAGCTCTCCAGGTCGGACTTGTTTTGTTCTGCCGCCCACCAAACTATTAAATGGTGTGAGAGGGCAAACAGAGGCCAGGGGGGCGTGGTATCCTAAAGGTTGTCCAGCCACGAAACATCTTTTTTAAAACTTCCGTTTCACGAAAGGAATATCAAAGATGTTCCAGGCAAGCGCAGAATTCACTATACTTGAGGCGAACGACCTATCGAACAATAAAAAACTAAAGGCCACCCATCGGTAGCCGACTTTAAGTCGTAGCAAGATGTCACCTGATTGCCAACTAGTCGATCTAACGGTTTAAGTTGATCGAAGATCAACTGGTAATCTTTGAAGAACTTTAGCAAGCCAATCATGAACTGGCCACAATAACCGTTGATTGACATAGTTACCTATTGCAAACACCCTAAAGCGTCTAGAGGTTATATGTTCTATCTTCTCTTGGCCTGTGCTCACGAAAGGGTATGATCAGGTATGAGGAAGTAGATTCAGAACAAAGATCCTATCAGCATCTTCTTGTTACAGTGTTGAGCTAACCAGTCTTCCTCCACTGGATGAGAGGGGAGGGATGAAGTGTACGGGAATCAAAGTGATTAGAACAGAACTGAGCTTCCCCGCCAGGAAGGAAAAGTGCTTCACCCCTGGATCAAAGGCTATGCCTCTATAGAAGACGAGCAGACCAAAGAAAGCTAATTAGGTGAGGCCTAAGATAGCAAGTCTGGCTACGAACTATATTTCACGTAGAGGAAGCCTTCTACTAATGAAGGGTATGAAAAAAGGGGGCACTTCTTACGGCTTCCTGCTAAAGAGCGGTAATCCAATGAGAAAGCCATTTCAGAGAGTATAAAAACTACCTATTTGAAGGTGGCATAGTCTCTTTACCCTTCCGAGCGCGGGAAGCATTTTTGAATCCTATCCTGGTCAAAGAAAAAGTATATTTCGCGTGAGACCTATATCCGGGGGACAGAAGTGGCCTTGCCTCCGCATTTGAAAGCTCTCGATCACTGGCAAGAAAAGGGAATTCAACCGCTTGCTGAGCTGCTTGTTTAGTTGCTATAGCCGAATGACCCTAGCTTCCATCACATCCACTATAAGAAGAAGAGTTTCGGAAGAATACGCTTACCTATTTGATAGCCTTAGCTGGCCGAGAAGATCTTGTCCAGCTTCTTTCGTAGTAGATCGAGCCGTGTAAGTAGTTCTAAAGACTTCAGTCTATTCTGGTTTGGCCATTCAAAATCAAAAGGGCTACCTTAGCCCGACGGAACAGCGCCTTCTTTTCTTTCATTTCATTACCTCAAAACCAGCTTCCCCCATTTACTCTTGGTCGAGCGTATGAGCCGAAATCCCTTTGTTAATCGCTTTGCTTAAGTTGTCTTGAGATCAGGAAAAATAAGTCATCAATAGGCGCCTTATCACGGTGCTCTCCACTAGAGTGGTAGCCAAACCAATGGCTGAATCTTCTTCAAAGTATAGGTAGTCGAAGAAAGGAGGTAAATTAAAGGGCACATGACCCAAGGGCAAAATCAAGTGTACAAGTGAAGTTCTTCCTTATAGCGATGAGCCGCCCATACCTGATCCAAGGGGGCCCAAGGGAACTTCCTCAGCCTGGAATGGCTCGCTAGCAAGATGCTCCTGTGTCAGTTACTAGTCCATATGTATCAAACGAAGGAAAGTTTTCCAGATCTGATTGACAATGGAGAGGTGGCAGATCAAGGTTGGACGGATACGGGAATGCCAAGGAAGAGATGGTTGCCAGGGCCTCCCAAGCAAGAAAGATTAGGATATGGGAGCGTCTATCATCGACACCAATTGCCGTTAACGCGACAAAGACAATCTTGCCGATTATGAGAAAGAGCTTGCAAAATAGCATGAGAAAATTGAAATTTCACAGTCTCCGGCTGATTAGGGGGATCCTGGATGTGATAACGCTCTTTTTCTTATAAAAAGGAATTCCCTTGTTGAGTAGGAATGCATAGCTGTTACCCTCATGAATCGCCTTAAGCAAGGTATCAGGGTCTGAACCCGAGCATCACTCTTTCGGAATTTCCTTGTGAGAAAGCTCAACCACAATCCGTCTGGTTTGAAGGTAAATAAAAGAAATACCTTTTCGAACAAGAGACTAATGTAATGGAACGACCTGGGGACTCTGAAAGCGCTGTAAGGCTAGCAAGGTACTCAGATAGGGAGAGGAAGATGAAGGGGAAGCTTGACTGAGCTAAGGTAAGAAAGCAAGCGCTAGTAGAAGGCTAATTGAACACTGACTACTTACCTTGGTAAACTTCACACTGACTTACTAGTCTATAGAAAAGATAGAACAAAGTGCGCCTTAGCTAGCCTATCTAATCTAGTAAGCGGTTAAGGCAAGTGGAAAGAAAGGACTGAAAGCAGAGGCAGAAGGTGCATGGCTAGAGAGTGGATCTTTGAAAAACTCCCACTTTCTCGAGGGTGCCGATTTCGTTCGATCTCCGCGGAAGATATTAACATGAAATTCCATGTCTGGAGGCCGTATTCTCAGGGGTCAAGCAAGTAGAAGGCCCCAAAGTATATGACAAGGCTTTCAAGATTCATAACAATGTCCTCCCGCACTGCGTAATACTAAATTTCTTTCTTTTTCTTATTTTTTCGAAGGAAATTTACTTTACTAGCAGCATTATGAACAATCAGGTAAGAAAATCGAAATGGAGTACCCTGAGATAGATTACAACCCTCATCGTGTAGGGCTACAATTTGGATTCGACCAGGGACTGCCAAGCAAATATCCGCCTACATCACCACTTTTGAAGGAGGATCGGGAACCAGCTAAGGCACCGTAGCGTCCCCTAAAGGCGTAACTGACAGGTTCTGTTCTATCTGCCCATCCGAGTCATCCCGTACTCCAAAAAGCAGAGGTGAGGTCCGGAGAGTGGGACGGATCTACCTGGCCAAGGTGCCAATGTAAAGTGGTTCTCCGAAATGTTGAAATATGGCTCGTGCTTTTCGGGAAGGCAGGTCCGTCCTTCTCCAATTAGCATCTCGCCTGATCTCTGCTGAGTGAATAGCAGCAAGTGCTAGTTCCAATCAGTAAGAATTTTATGCGCGGGATCTTTACTGTGACGAGTAAGAAAAGATGAAGTACTACGGATATCATAGCTTTAGAAAAAGTGATTCAAATCAGTGAACTGTAATCGTCCAAGCCAGCGGGTAAGGTGAACCAGACCGGGCAGGTGAACGAACAAGGAAAGTAGAGGATTCAGATTCGGATAGGCGAGTCAAGGCGTTTGTGTGAAAACTCTATCTGTCTAAAATAGAGATGGGAAGAACAGAGGAAGCAAGGCAAGCTAAACCATTCCATTAGCTTCGGAGGGGGGCAATTCCGCACCCTCGGAGGGCGTTAGCACTTGACTGTTGATGCATTTATCAGTTCCATCTTAGGCGGTAAGCACAGGAGTTTGATTGCTGGAATGACATTCTCGGGACAAGACCCTTTCCTACCCTTCGAGGTACGTACCTTTTCTTCAAGGAAGCATAAACACGCCGGTTCATTTAGAACTTTCCCTTACCCATTGAACGAGGAGACGGGAGTGAGAGGGTGATATAAGACGGAAGCAAAGAAAGATTAAGCGAGTGACTAGTTTGCTGATGAGGGAGAGAGAAGGAAAGGCCGAAACGAGATTGCCATTCCCCGATTAGGGCTCAGGTCTGGTTCAAAAGGCAAGGGGCGAAGCGGTTCCGCTCGGGACTCTCTTAGGAGCTAGGTAAGATAGTCAGGCCTGCTTTTTTGAATATCCTTTACTGCCTTCCTTTATCAGACCAGACTGTTCTAAGAGGGCAGGGGAGACGGAGAACGAATCTCATACAGTACAGCTATGATCGGGCAATAGCGCAGATAAGATCAGACTGAATGTGTGAAGGATATGGTTCTGGTTCTCTTCTGTCCCGTTCCTTCAATCAAAGAACAATCCAAGCCCAGGGCTAGTGCCAGCGCATAGTCAAAGTCTTCCCTGCTTGCCTAACCTCCACTCCTTCTAGTCGAGTGTCTTGCGACGCATTTAACGATGAGAGAAGGCGATACCGAAGAGAAGAAGTCAAGGGCACTGGCTACTCTATCAACTAAATTTCGTTGCGTAAGTGAGGATGCCAGTCATCATAGTCTGAACTTGAAATCTTTCGTAGGCTCATCTCGTCGATTGGCATTCCGATCCTGTATCATTCATAGATAGTCGGCACTTTTAGTCATAGGCTATCGCCCATTCCTGATAGCCGCAGCTCTGCCCGTTCCCTATTCCATTAAAGAAAGAATGGGAATTGATCCGACAACGGCGGGGCTAAATCCATCTCTTTCCATCTCTCTTTTCGCAAAACTTGCTTGCTTTCATGAAGCCGACCTTAACAGACATCTCTTCTATTTTCGTAGATGGAAGATCGATCCGGTGAATCAATTCAATTAGATGCCGCTTACCGCACTATAAGGATAAAAAAGAAAAAGGAAGAGAAAGAGAGCCTATTCCAGGAGTATGTGGAGCACTATTATCTTAAGTAATAGGCTATGGCATCTGCACCCGCTACAGAAACTTTCAAAGCGCTTTCTCAACCTCCCATTGCTCTATCTCCGATAGCACGTAGCCGATAATGAAGACAGATATATAGAAAGTGTGCCGCGTGTGATTGATGCATAGGAGCAGCTAACTTCTTAGTTACCTAATACCGAATCCTTCCTTCTCCTATCCTCTTGGGAAAGAAAGCAGCTGTTTCCCACCCCTCAGGAAAGTAGGAAAGATCGTATAAAGAAGAGTCACAAGCTCTTTTTAGGCCTTTAAAGAAAGAGGCTTCAGTCATCGGTTCGAATCCGAATAAGGGCTTTTCTTCTTTCTTTTTTTCGGTATGCCGCTCCGCGAGCAGAGCGAGAGAACGAAGTGGGCTGTGGTGATGTCAGAATTTGGACCTATTTGTATCTATTTAGTGATCAGTCCGCTAGTTTCTTTGATCCCACTCGGTGTTCCTTTTCCATTTGCTTCCAATAGTTCGACCTATCCAGAAAAATTGTCGGCCCACGAATGTGGTTCCGATCCTTCCGGTGATGCCAGAAGTCGTTTCGATATACGATTTTATCTGGTTTCTATTTTATTTATTATCCCTGATCCGGAAGTCACCTTTTCCTTTCCTTGGGCAGTACCTCCCAACAAGATTGATCCATTTGGATCTTGGTCCATGATGGCCTTTTTATTGATTTTGACGATTGGATCTCTCTATGAATGGAAAAGGGGTGCTTCGGATCGGGAGTAACCACTAGTGATAGGGCTAAAATCGGGGGGAAGGACAAAGGAAAGAGCGATGCCTACATTAAATCAATTGATTCGTCATGGTAGAGAAGAAAAACGGCGCACGGACCGTACTCGAGCTTCGGATCAATGTCCCCAGAAGCAAGGAGTACGCCCGCGTGTTCCAACGAGAACACCGAAAAAACCGAATTCAGCTCCACGTAAGATAGCCAAAGTACGGTTGAGCAATCGACATGATATATTTGCTCACATTCCGGGCGAGGGTCATAATTCGCAGGAACATTCTATGGTGTTAATAAGAGGAGGTAGAGTGAAAGATTCGCCAGGTGTGAAATCCCATTGTATTCGAGGAGTCAAGGATTTGCTGGGAATTCCGGATCGAAGAAGGGGCAGATCTAAATATGGTGCGGAAAAACCAAAATCGATATGAGCCTCTGGAACTTGTTTTTCTCGGTCAGTCGAGGGAACAACCACAACGTTACGCCCCAAAATAGAACTATACGGAGCCCTTCCGAATGACCCATAGTATAATATACTACACGAGCCAAGAAAGAGTGTAGTAGACTCCATTCGCCCGTGGGGGTGAGTGGAGGAAGAATCAAAAAATATGCTACTTTTAGGTGTAGTGTAGTCAGCTTCTCATAGTTGCTCGTTCATAAATTCACTCGACCACTTGTTAGTCTTGCTACACTACACGACACGAGTCTAGGGTGAAGTTTAAGCAGACACGGTAAAGTTCAATCGACTGAACAAGTGATTCAACATACCATATGGAAATAATAAAGAAGAGAAGGGTCTCGCCCAGGTGGCTCCCGCAAGGTAACGACTTCAAACTCAAACAAACAACGTCACAACTGTGAGTAAAAAAAAAATGCTGTATCTAATGCAAGACCCGTCGATAAGCTAAGGCTACGACATGAAGGAAGGCCAGAAGAACTACAGAACCACGCCGACCAGAGCTAAAGGAGACCGAAGGGAGTTGCGGAAGGAACCCGAAAGATAGGTAATCCATATGGTGAAACATGAGAAACACGGATTGCTTAAAACCGGAAGAAATCGAGTCCACCCACACAACGACCGACGGACTCGTGGTACTGAAAACCTCATTAGATGAGAAGGTAGTTGACTGGCAGACCCCTGAACGTACGTTAGCCAAAGGCCCCTATCCACTCAATCTGGAAAGGAAAGGGAATAGACCGCCGTGAACTCCGGCGAAACGCCCCGTACGACCTGCGGGAGGTGAAGGTCGCTGGCTTGCCTTTGGGCCGTGGTATCTGACGGGACATTGGCCTCCCTCCCGCTCTGAGCTGACGAGAACCGGACTGGTTCGATTGACGAGAAAATGCCTTATCTTATATGGCTTGCGCCTTCCCTTGCTGCCTATCATCCATGCCCCCTGCCCTATCCATGCTTTCCCGGATCCTTCCCGAACCTGCCCTTACCCACCCCGCAATATACCGTCAGGGGGTTAGGATCAAGGGCTTCTCGAAGACTGAATTTCGCTGTACCTCCATTCTCGGAGAAGTAAGTAAGAAAGGCTCGGAGGCGAGTGGGTAGGTGTTCCGGGGATGTTTAATATCGGATAGCGTTTCTGCGAGCAGCTCTCTCTCTCTGCCGTTTCGCTTCGGGTAGATACTCCTATTCGGCATTCCTAGTCTGACCCCCCGCGCCCTACTACACCGACTCTCCTACACCTATAGGATCAATTTCGCCGGGGCAGTGTGTCTTTATCTCGGAGTGGCTAGGGAAATCTCTCTCTCTCTGTCGTTAACCGAACTAGCGTTGGGAGCTTACCATCCATCCGCTGTAGGGTCCGTTCACTGTTCATCCCATTGATCTGTAGGATAGGGATCACCAAAACAAGCAAGCTGGTATTTTCTTTCTTGGTGGTTCGACTCTTATTCGTCATCTTATCCTTTCTTTTTTCTCTCCCCCGATCGTCGTTGGGTGGGCTGCCGGGCTCAGGGGTACTACCTCGGCCGCTCCACCCGTCCCCATCCATGAAGGAAAAAACAAGGACAAAAGCAAAGCATGAAGCTCACGGCTCATATGTATTGAACGCGCCTGGGAGGCAAGACTCGTTCAAGGGACATGGGCCCCATTCCGTTTCCCCTTTCTCTAGTTGATTAGATAAGAACGACGAATGCTAACAAGAACTCAAACCCTTTTTTTAGATGTGTTTCTAGAACCAGCCGCGAAGAAAAGATAGAAGGGGAACGAGAGTCACTCGCTGACAAATCAAGCCCTTGATCCTAACCCCCTGACGGTATATTGCGAGAGAGTCAGTTGATACTCACGAGCGTGACTCGACTGCACATACGTGCCACTAAGAAAGTCCCACATCTCTTTGGCGGATGTAAACTTGCCAAGCTGAAGACGAATGGAGGGCACAACGGACTGTCCTATAATCGCCATAATGCGATTATCAACCAAATACCACTCACGGATAGTCTTCTTGTCACGATCATCATCTTCAGAGGGCTCGGGGTCGGTGCCATCAAGGTGGCCCCTGACTACACGTAATTCAATAAGAAGACGACCACGCAAGTGCATCTTCATGGTGATAGACCAAACAAACTAATGACTCCCAGTTCACATCAATGGCGGAGAGCAAGTCTGAGGCCATGATGAAGACTAGAGACCAAAGAGGCAAAAAATCAAAGACTTGGGAGGCCAAAAGCGAGTGGAAGATGCGCCCGGAGTAGCAATCGACGTCGGGATAGGGCAATAAAGCCTCACACAGCCTCCAAATGCTCACGAAAAGAAGTGGAGAAGAATTGGAGGAAATCCGACACCGGTCGCCGGCCAAAAAAGAGTACTACCAGCCGGCGAGTGTATAGAATACACACTAAATGTCCACGAAAAGGAGGGAAAATGGACTGAAAATGCTTCTGAGATGATTTCGGGTACGGAGTGAGGGTTTCCCGATCAAAACCAGTCCAAAAAAGGTGAGCGAAAGTGACCCGAAACCAAAAATGACTGTTCACCGCCGCCGGTGAACCTAGATCTCGCCGTCGGCGAGGTTTTAGGAGCTGCCACTTTAGGGGAAGCTGTGTCGGGCCCAGACGACCCTTCCTATGAAGTTTCAGAGGGAACGGAGCTCCGGTGAGAGAGTTCCGACGAAAATAGTTCACAAAAGACTATGAACAGCCGCCGGAAAGAAACGTTCGATTCGCCGGATTCCGGCGTCCAATCGTCGATCAGCCACCACGGAAAGCCCTCGCCGAGGGCTCGCCTAAGGTCCCACGCAATTCCGACAAGGTCCAATCGGAAAGGTATCAAGGCTCTGAGACCATGTTAGAGAGCAAAAATGGGAGAAATTCATGTTCCATTCATTAAGGGCAATAGCCCAAGCTATATAATATATAGTACAATACAGTGTAAAGACAATACAACAAGTACAGTATATAAAAGTCAGCCATAAGCCATGTACACTTAACAACACAAACAGTACAGAATCCCATAATGTTCTCTTCGGTCAAAGGGACTCACTCCGGAAGGGACGACAACGTCTTTATTCATTCATTAAGGGACTGAGTGATTCAAGTGATTCAAATAGAATGAGTCACCATCCGTTTTGAACATGCATACCGGTCGTCGTATCAACGACTGAATGCGACTTTCTTCTTTATTCACCGTGTTGGTCACTATGGAACCATAGCATGCCACTGAAATGGCATGAGAGATGGAAAACCCGCACACTAGCACCCGGGATCTCCGTACCACAGATTTGGCATAGATAGAGATTCGGAGTGAACGCATCTCTAAGAAGGCATAAATTCGAAGAAAGACGCAGGTCCGGCATGAAGGAGCCTGGCCGCGGCAGGTTCCGCATAGCTGCGCATGAATGCCGTCCTTCGCTTCCTCAACCCATCCAGCTAGCCGTCACTGGTAGTCTTTCCAAAGGGATATGTGTTGCGATCTACTTACTTTTTTTGAATTCCGGCTTGTAGTGCCCAGACCTATATAGTAGCAGGCTTCTGAGATTTAGACGAAGGGGAGGGCAAAAAGCGCCTTAAAACATGTGGGCATGCCCTCATTGTTGACTATGGTGGGACCCTTGAGAAGGAAACCCGCTAGTTTGTCTCAATCTCACTTTCTCGAGATGGTATACCTTGCTGCATCCCAGAGTTCCATCGTAGGATGATCAGGATGCGAGACTGCAAGGCTGACCGCCTTGTCCAACTCTACCTGTCGTTCTTCTCCATTTCGAAGTTGATATTGTTGGTCCCTAACCCTAAAAGGGCCAGGTATCCTTTGAAAGGGATAGCTTGACGGGTAGAAGTCGACGAACTGCTCGAAGGGCTCGGTGAGCTCTACGAGGAGTACACAGTCCCTTTGTTTGAGAGATATCTTCCATCTTACCTAAATAAAGCCATTCCGATAGGTTTCCGCTGGAGGCCAACTTGGTCCTCAGTCCCTAATTCGGGTTCAGGTAGATGGGGGAAGAACGCTTTCCAAGCGTTTTTAGCTGAGTTAGCTGCTCCGTATGACTGGTTTTGGGTCATGACGGCGGAAGTTAGCTCTCCTAATCTGTCTGATTGGTCAACCCATTTTTGATTGATTGACTGCTTGGGTGGGCTCAGGGCTTGTAGCCAATATGTTTAGAGCTAAGGCCCATCGCCGAGAAGGTCACTGTATGGTGGCGTTCGGCACGGGACAACCACTGGCTTTCTACGGTTCCTGGCCATTATGAACTCTAGCACACCACTCACACCGTGTGGTTGAGTGCTGAGTTAGTGGATCCGGGATCCCGGTTTACTGCCTATGCTATCTTGGGTGACGATATTGTCATCGGAGATTCAGAGGTGGCAGCTATGTACCATAAGGTGGTGGCCATGGCCAAGGTTCAGATTTCAAAAGTTCGGACTGAAAGCTGGCAATAAAAAGCATCCATCTGCGCTTTCGCTTTCGAATGAAGAGACTTGGTACACCTTTCGCCAGTTCAAGTTAGTGGAAAGAAGGGACGAAGAGAGAGCTGAGCTAGCAAGCGAGTGACTTCGTACCTCTCCTTAATAAAGAGTCTTTACTCCCCCTATCGGTCGAGTACCTTTGCTTCTGATTCCGCTTCCTCTCCTTATTTATACTTACTATAGCTTATAGCTTCCTTACCTTATTCTTAACAAGCTTCCTTACGACTGCTTACTCCCTATCCAACTCTCCTTATTTAGTCGAGCCAGCTTCCGCTTCGTCACACTAACCTTACTGGACCTATGGACTAGCTAGCCAGCAAACTGCGGCCCTTACTACTCTATAAGATAAGGCGACCCCCAACTCTAAACCTATATATCTAAAGTAAAGCTAACGCGCGCCCCGTATATAAAGGGTAATATAAGGCGTTTTCTTCGCTTGCTTCGCTTCTGAAATCAGCGGTCCTCTATCATCGAGAGGGTACTGAGCTAGCAATGTATAGCTGGGGGGGGGCGGCGGGGGCAACCGCTTCTTTTTTATAGATGTAGTAATAGCGGGTGGCTTATTCTGAGTCTTCTCAGCTACCAGAGCTCTTGACTTACGCTTCTCCGCTCGGGAGCCGGGCCTCTTTACTGCTGTAGCCGCGCCCGGTCAACACGAAGGGCATGGTGCTTCAAACAAGCATGGCATAGAAAGCGGTAAGTAGGGCAGCAAGGTGGTAAGCTAATAGCATGTATGAGAGTTCGGTTGGATGAAACTAGGAGAGGGGGGAAGTCTGACTCTCGCACGGGTGATGTCCTGAACAAGACCGGGCTCTTTTCGTGTTCTCTGTATAAGCGTTCGCTGTGGCGATGCGCAGCACCCGACGTAGTCAGAGAGGCGCTTTTTGCCCTAATAGTCCCACGCCCGAGTAGTGGATTCTCCCCTTGCCTTAGCCCTCCGAACAGCTAGCCAGTACAGGCCAGAAACAGAAGCGACAAGGGCATATGCCATTGATAGAAGGTTTTCCATTGCCTATTCAGACAGCCTGATACTAATAACAGAGCGGGGTAGAC